AACCGAGATGCTCTAGCACTGCTTCCTAAGAGCAGCGTGTCTACCGATTCCACCATAGCGGCTTGTTCGAAATCATAATAACCTATTCATACTCAATCGTCGAGATTGAAGTAGTCAATTCATGTTTAGTAAAGATTCAAATTCATGAATACAAACTCGTTTAAATAGGTATTTGGACGTTCAATAATAGTCCTTATCATGTTTTAGGATGTCAGTGATATTTAACTTAACAATAAGCTTTCGCGTAGTTTATCCTCTGTTGGAATAGAACTGTTGTAACTAGATAGTTCTATCACTAGATAGTTCTATCCCTAGCTAGAGGGAAGAACTATCTAGTGATAGAACTAAAAATAAAGCGTCCTTTCTCATTTTTTTTTTAACAGAACAAAGTACCGTTTTTCGTTTTTAGAATTTTAGAATTCTTAGTTAAATATTAACTACCATAAAAGCAAAGAAAGTTCTATTTCCTATTGATCAGTTCAAAACATTAGGCTGTGAAAATTATATATAACAAAAAATTAACTCATTTTTCGAGTCAGTTCCGATTCAGATTATTCCAATGTTTGATTATTTATTTGTCGGCACAAAAAAACTTTTTGAATTTCCGGTCGAAAGAGATTTCGATAATGAAAAAGCTTTTAACGCTGCCCAATATCCCTTCTTTTTCCAATAATTTTTACGAATACGCTTTTTTGACATAGAAGTACGTTTTTTTGGAACTGCCATTCAAAATTAAGAGATTACTCATTGCTATAGTTGGATGTGAAAGACATCTATCTATTATTTAAAACGAATCCTTATTTACTATTCATTATCTATCTATTTATTTTCTAGATGATACTACTGTCATAAAACAAAATTATAGATATGTATATGTGAAAATCGCATAAAATATTACTATTTATTTTGTATTTATATTACATACAATACACTATCCGGACGAAAAAAGAATTCATACTAATACTAATTGATGCCTTTATATCCTCGTATTCAAATCTATATAGCTATAGTAAGTATCCAATGTACCATAGAAATCAAATTGGTTGAAGTTGATAAAATATAAAATAAACAATACAAAACGAAAAAGAAAAGGATTCTTTTGTCTATTTTTGGCGTGCTATATTTGTAATAAAATGCATCGAAAAGTTTAAGAAACCAACCCAAACTAATAAAAAAAACTTTAATCTTTGTTTCTATTCTATTAATGGGTCAAGCTCGAAGAGAGAATACACCTCATTTTTTTATTTTCAAATTTGAATGAGATTATTAGTCAATCTATTAAAATATAAATTCCTTGATACAAAAAAGTAAAAAGGTATTTTAGTAATTCCTTCTTTTAATTGACGGATATCATAGCGTCTCTTATAAACATAAATATATTTTATTGAAATGGAATGGAAGACAATAAATCAGTTCTACAATTCTACAATTAACCCGTTAATGATTCTGAATAAACTCATTAATAGGTTTTTTTATTGTTTATTGGGTGAAGTTATTGACCTTAGTAGATCCTATGATTCATATCAGAATTAAGTACTTTTTTTGGTGCAATTCTTTATCCTTTCTCTATGGATATCAATTTTCGTAAAAATAATTGAAATTAAAATTTTCTATATCTGCATAAATATCTTACTTAATAATTAAGTATTAACTTTTCACTAGTAACGGTGATATCATTTGACCAATTGTAATTTCTTGATTTGAATATTTTAATATTTGAAGGATTTGGTAAAGAATCAGAATAATTAAGAATATAAAATTTAGGTCTTGCATATCTTTATTTTTTTATTGACTTCTTTCGAAAGAGATAAGATCTGGTGAATCGGAAACAATTAATTAAGAATTAAAAGGTTTTATTTTTTATGGAACATACATATCCATATGCATGGATCATACCTTTCGTTCCACTTCCAGTTCCTGTCTTAATAGGAGTGGGGCTTCTCCTTTTTCCGACGGCAACCAAAAATCTTCGTCGTATGTGGGCTTTTCCTAGTGTTTTATTATTAAGTATAGTTATGATTTTTTCGGCTGATCTGTCTATTCAGCAAATAAATAGCAATTCCATATATCAATATGTATGGTCTTGGACTATCAATAATGATTTTTCTTTAGAGTTCGGCCACTTGATCGACCCACTTACTTCTATTATGTTAATATTAATCACTACTGTTGGAATTATGGTTCTTCTTTATAGTGATAATTATATGTCTCATGATCAAGGATATTTAAGATTTTTTGCTTATATGAGTTTTTTCAATACTTCCATGTTGGGATTAGTTACTAGTTCTAATTTGATACAAATTTATATTTTTTGGGAATTAGTTGGAATGTGTTCATATCTATTAATAGGTTTTTGGTTCACACGACCTATTGCGGCAAATGCTTGTCAAAAAGCTTTTGTAACTAATCGTATAGGGGATTTTGGTTTATTCTTAGGAATCTTAGGTCTTTATTGGATAACAGGTAGTTTTGAATTTAGGGATTTGTTCGAAATATTCAA